AAACCCTAGAAATAATTTTCTTAATTAAATTTGCAGTTTAATTTATTTTAATTTAGGATTTTATTTGCCGGAATATGATTACATCTATTTTAAATAAGGGGCGACCTCCGTCTATCGCATTTACTGGACTGCATAGATGTAACAAAGGGTCATACTAAGTCGTACACACATTTACTACATAATAAATTCGGAGAAAAAAATAGATGATTGCATTTTACTCACAATAAGTCCCTATTTTAAAACGACGTCAAATTCCCTAGTAAATTTTAGCATACCTTTTCTTTTAACCCTTGAGATAACCGATAGACACAAGTTTTGCAAAAAAAAAGTTTTTTTCAATTTGGCAGAAAAATGTAATAAATTTAGAATTTATTTATGATAAGAAAATCAATTGAAATTAAGATTTTTAGAGAATATCTCTTTTTTATATTTTCAAAATATATACTTTATATAGTTAAAAAATCTAAATTACTGAAAATAAGAAAAATCTTAAAAAATATAAAAAGGTAATTATTTTTCTTATTATTTCATAAGGAAATTCAATAGGTATAGCACCTAAAAATGTTAATATTAGGAATATATTAGTTAAAAATCAGAAATTTAATTTTTTTAAATTATTATAATAAAAAGATGAAATTTTATTTTTAAATAAAAAAGGAAGAAGAATAATAATTAAAATTGATATGATTAATGCTACAACACCTCCCAATTTATTGGGAATTGACCGTAAAATTGCATAAGCGAATAGAAAGTATCATTCTGGTTGAATATGCGGTGGTGTAATTATAGGATTGGCTATATTAAAATTTTCTGAGTCTATGAGAATGTAAGGATTTAAAAAGATTAATCATGAAAAAGGCAATAAAACAAATAAAATTCCTAATAAGTCTTTAATTGAAAAATAAATATGAAAGGGAATTTTATCTAAATTTATTGATATTCCAGTGGGATTTGAAGAGCCTTTTTCATGAATTAAAATTATATGAATTAATGATATTATAACTAAAAAAAAAGGAAGAATAAAATGTAAGGAAAAAAATCGAATTAATGTGCTATTATCAACTGAGAACCCACCTCATACTCAATATGTAATTGATTGGCCTAAATAAGGAATAGCAGAAATTAGGTTTGTGATTACTGTTGCTCCTCAAAAAGATATTTGACCTCAGGGTAAAATATACCCTAAAAATGCGATTGCTATAAGTATGAAAATTATAATAATTCCGGAGATTCAAATTTTTAGGAAGAAAAAAGAAGAATAATAAATTCCTCGGCCAATATGAATGTAAATAAGTATAAAGAAAAGAGATGCACCGTTGGCATGAATAAATCGAATTAATCAACCATAATTTACATCTCGTTGAATATGTGAAATTATTGAAAATGCTTTTGAAACATCTCTTACAAAATTTATAGCCAAAAAAATTCCTGTTAGAATTTGCCTTATAAGGCAAATTCCTAATAAAGAGCCAAAATTTCATATATATGAAATATTTGAAGGGGTAGGAAGATTAATAAAAGGATTTATTAATTTTAACATAAGTTAATGTTTTTTTAAAGGAACTGAAATTCAATTTAGTATTTTTATAATAATAAAAAGAGTAATTAAAAGGTATAATATTATTAATAATAATATATTGAAGTAGGGAAAATAATAAATTTTTATTAATTCTTTGTTAGAGATTTTAGTAAAAATTAATGAATTATTAATTAAAAATAATGACATTATTAAAATCAAATGTTTAATATCAAAGTTCATTTTCTGATTGGGACAAAGACTAATTATATATAAAAAAATAATTATTATTCCGCCTAAAATTAAAAGAATTAAAATTAAAGGAAGTAAAGAATTACTTGAATTATAATAAAAAATTATTAAAACTGTAAAAGTTAATAAGATTACCGAGATTAGCAATAATAAAGGATGAGAAATTAAAATTAATATAATGGATAAAAATATTATAAATTTAATATAAACAGAAAATAATATATAATTGTATATAAATTTTGGAGATTTAAAGAGAAAATTTCTTTTCTGATTATGCTTTAAGAATTGTATTCAAATTTGATTTACAAAATCAAAATTTTTTTTAAATTATTAAAACACATGATAATAAGGAGCTTAGTATTGTATTTAATTGGAGTTATTTCATTAATTTTAAATCGATTTCATTTAATTATAATTTTAATAAGTCTTGAATTCATTTATATATCTATTATAATTTTAATATTGTTTGTTTTTAGTTTGATAAATATTATAAATGTATATATATATTTAGTAAGAATTGTATGTGAGGCATCTATAGGGTTATGTTTGTTAGTATTTTTCAATTTTTTTTACGGAAATGAATTAATTAACTCATTTAATTTAATGAAATGTTAATAAGAATTATTATAAGATTTATAATTTTATGTTTATCTTTTTTTTTTAGATCATTTGAAATTATGTTAATAATTTTAATGTTAATAATTTTTTTTTTTGTTCAAATTTCTGTAATAGAAAGCTCTATTTTTACAAACCAATTAAGTTTAGATTTAATAAGTGCTTTGTTAATTTTATTAAGAATTTGAATTTCTTTTTTAATAATTTTTGCAAGAATTCATAATAAAATTTTTATAAAAAAAGAATTCTTATTTTATGTTAATTTAATAATAATATTATTGATTATATGTTTTCTAGTGGTAAATTTAATGGTATTTTACTTTTTTTTTGAGTCAATTCTTTTTCCTATTATTATAATTATTTTCAAATGAGGAAACCAGCCTGAGCGGTTACAAGCAGGGTTTTATATATTAATGTATACAATTTTTGGCTCATTACCTATATTTGTAATTATAATTATTTATTTTAATGAAATAAACAGTTTGAATTATTATTATATAAATTGAATAGAAAATTATTTCATGGGGAATTTATTTATTTTTTTAATTCTTGGATTTTTAGTAAAAATTCCTATATTTTTATTTCATTTATGGCTTCCTAAAGCTCATGTAGAAGCCCCCATTTCTGGCTCTATAATTTTAGCTGGAATTCTTTTAAAATTAGGAATCTACGGAATTATGCGATTTAAAATAATAATAATTAATTCAATTTTAAATTTGAGAGAAATTTTTATTTCTGTATCAATTTGAGGAAGAGTAATAATCAGAATTTTTTGTTTATATCAAATTGACATTAAGGCACTAATTGCATATTCTTCTGTGTGTCATATAGGAATAGTGTTAGGGGGAAGTTTAAGTTTTTTTCATTTTAGGTCATTAGGAATATTATTATTAGTTATTGGACACGGTTTATGCAGTTCGGGCTTGTTTTGCTTAGCAAATATAATTTATGAGCGTACTTTTACTCGAAGTATAATTTTATTTAAGGGGTTAAAAACAGTTCTTCCATCTATTTCTTTTTGATGGTTTATATTCAGAATCATTAATATATCAGCTCCTATGACAATAAATTTATTTGGTGAATTTTTTTTAGGTTTAAGAATATTAAAATTAAGAATGTTTTTTATTTTCCCAGTTTCGTTAGTAATCTTTTTAAGAGCTTGCTATAGAATCTATATATTTAGTTATATTAATCATGGGCAAGGATGGAAAATTCAAATTTTAAAAGTAATTAATTTACGAGAATTTAATTTACTATTTCTTCATATTTTTCCTTTAATTTTATGAGTTTTTAAAATTTCTTTTTTTTGTAAGTGAATTTAATCTAGTTTAATTAGTTTATATAAAATTATAAAATGTGAATTTATAGAAGATCCATTCATTAAACAATTTTTATTTATTGAGGAATTATTTTATTGATAATAAGTTTTTTATTTTTAATATTTTTTATTATTAATTTTTTAACAAGAAATTTATTAATTTTAGAGTATATTCTGTATACAAATCAAGGTTTAGACTTAAAATTTTATTTTTTATTTGACTGAGTTAGAACATTATTTACAATAATTGTATTAATAATTTCAAGAATAGTATTATTTTTCAGAAATAGTTATATAAAAGAAGATAAAAATAAACTTTCTTTTTGTTATATTGTTTTACTTTTTGTTCTATCAATGGTAATGTTAATTTTGATACCCAATATATTTATAATAATTTTAGGCTGGGATGGATTGGGACTAGTTTCTTATTGTTTAGTAATTTATTATCAAAGAGAAAATTCTTATAATTCAGGAATAATTACTATTATCAGAAACCGAGTGGGGGATGTAATGGTTATGTTGAGATTAATTTTTTTTGTAAATTTTGGAACGTTTGATTTTATAAGTTTTCAAAATTTTGAACTAATTTGTGGAATTATAATTTTAACGGCGGGTTTAACAAAAAGAGCTCAAATTCCTTTTTCTGCTTGACTTCCTGCAGCTATAGCTGCTCCTACTCCTGTTTCCTCTTTAGTTCATTCTTCAACTTTAGTAACTGCCGGGGTTTACTTATTAATTCGATTTAGATTTATGTTTAAAATTGAATTAAATTCGTTAATTTTATTAAAAATTTCACTATTAACTATAGTAATAAGAGGTATTAATGCTTTTTTTGAAAATGATTTTAAAAAAATTATTGCATTCTCTACTCTAAGTCAGTTATCTTTAATAATAATCTCAATTTCATTAAAAATACCAGAATTTGCATTTTTTCATTTAATTATTCATGCTATTTTTAAATCAATGTTATTTTTATGTGCTGGCTTAGTAATCCATTATTTTCAGGGAATCCAAGATATCCGAATACTTGGAAATTTTTTTAATTTTAGTCCTTTAATTTCTAGTTGCTTAATAATTTCAATTTTATCATTAATTGGTTTCCCTTTTGTGGGAGGATTTTTTTCAAAAGATTTAATTGTCGAATTTTTTCTATTTAAAATAAATAATTTTATTTATTTTTTAATTTTTATACTCGGAATTTCATTTACTTTTTTTTATTGTTTTCGGCTAGTATATATTTTATTATTAAAGGGGGCAATGAGATTAGCTGTAAGGAAATTTAATTTAGATTTTTTTATAAAATTTCCTATTTTAATTTTAACTTTAATAGTAATTATTTTTAGAAATTTATTGAATTGAATAATTAATTTAAATTTAAATTTAATTTTCATTAGTTTTCCAAGAAAAAATTTTGTAATTATTTTGTTATTTATAATAATTTTTATGTACATTTTTATAAAAAAATGTTATATTTTGAAGAAAAAAAATTGATTTTTTCTTAAAAAAATTTGACATTTATCCTTTCTTTCGAGATATGTTATACTAATAAAAAGGAAAACAATAATTAAATTTAATTTAACAGATTGAACATGAATAGAAATTTTAGGTCCCTCATTTTTAAAAATAAATACAATAAAAAGTTTTGAAATAAATTTATTATTTGAAATTAAGAATTTAACTAAAATTCTTATTATTATTTTTTTAATAATCTTAGTATTTTTAGTTTAAATCTTTATAGTTTATTAAAAACGTTACACTGAAAATGTAAAAAAATTTCTTTTTTAAAGATATAATAACTTTTAGTGTAAAAGCACAAAAAATTTTGAATTTTTTAGAAATATTTTATATTATTAAAGTTATATCTAGTAAAAGTATAGAATACATTTTTTATCTCATCAAGATAACCCCTAATCTTCAGGCATTTTACTATGCCGGAATATGATTACATCTATTTTAAATAAGGGGCGACCTCCGTCTATCGCATTTACTGGACTGCATAGATGTAACAAAGGGTCATACTAAGTCGTACACACATTTACTACATAATAAATTCGGAGAAAAAAATAGATGATTGCATTTTACTCACAATAAGTCCCTATTTTAAAACGACGTCAAATTCCCTAGTAAATTTTAGCATACCTTTTCTTTTAACCCTTGAGATAACCGATAGACACAAGTTTTGCAAAAAAAAGTTTTTTATTAATTATTAAAAACAAAAAGTGAAATGTCGTAATTTAATTAAATTTGGTTAGTAAGAAAAACTTCAAAGATTTTTTATGAAATTTTTAAAAAAGAAATTTTTCAGAAAATAAAATTTAATTAACAATTAAAAATTGTTGAAATTTTTTAGAAAAATTAGCTAATTTTGTGCCAGCAGCAGCGGTTAAACAAAAAATTTATTTTCTTTCTCTAAAATAAAATTTTAAATTAAATTAATTAATTTTATAAAGAAAAGGTAAAATTTTTCTTTAGTATGTATTTTGAAAATTAAAAAAAATTCTTATATTAAACCAGGATTAGATACCCTGTTATTTTAGAGCCGTATATTGTAAGTATATAAAAAATATGAAAACAAAAAATTATGGCGGTGCTTTGAACTTTTCAGAGGAATTTGCTCTTTAATGGATAAAACACCACAACCTTACTAAAATTAGCAATTTCAGTTTGTATACCACTATAAAAATAATAATTAGTTATTATTATTAGAATTTTATTAAAAAAATAAATTAAGTCATGGTGCAGCAAAAATTTTAGAATGAAGTGAATTACATTATTTTTCAATTTACGTAAATTGAAAAATAAAATAGGATTTGAAAATAAAAATATAATATAATGATATTTTGAAATAAGTTCTAAAGCATGTACATATCGCCCGTCGCTCTTTTATGAAGATAAGTCGTAACAAAGTTAAAATACTGGAAAGTGTTTTGAAAATGTAATCATTAGTGATATTTCATTTACAATGAAAATTTTGTTTGCAAAACCGTTTTTTATTAAAAATTTTTAATTAATATTTAATTTATCTTTTAAATAAAAATTCTATATAAAATTAAAATTTTTTAAAACTGAAAAGGCAAAATAAAATTTTTTAAGAATTAGTCAAAAATTCTTACCTTTTGCATAAGGGATAATTAATAAAATATAAAATTTTATTTTTCTCGAAATAAATAGATCTAATTTAAATGAATCAAATTTATTTAAATAAATTTCTAAAGTTTAAATTAGAAGTGAAATTCTTATCAAAATTTATAATACCTAGTTTTAAAAAAAAAAACTTAAAGTTTTCTTATTTATATTAATAATTTTTATTAAAATAAGCTAATTTTTAAAGGATAAGCTTTAAAAATAATTAAATAATAATTTTATTTTTTTAAATAAAAAGGATTAAAATTTTCTTTTTAATTTTTAAAAATTATTTTAAAATAACGAAAAATAAAAATTTTTATTTTTTTAAAAGCAAAAAAATTGTTTTTTACTGTAAAAATGATTATATAAGTAAAAATTTTTAATAATTTTATTAATGTATAAATATTATAAAAATCAAATAATTAAAAGGAACTCGGCAAAAAATTTTTTTTGGCTGTTTAATAAAAACATCACATTTAGATGCAATAAAATTAAATGCAAATTCTGCTCAATGAATTTTAAATTGCTGTAGTATTTTGACTATACAAAGGTATTGTAATAAGGTTTTAATTGAATGCTAAGAGAATGAAACAACAATAAAATACTTTCTTTTAGTTAAAAATTAAATTTATTTTTATTTGTGAAGAAACAATAATAAAAATTAAGGACAAGAAGACCCTAAGAATTTTTTTCTTTATTAAATTTAAATAAATTAATTAAAGATTTAATTGGGGCGATTTTTAAAGATTATAATCTTTAATTAAAAAAAATAAGAACCATTATTAATGAAAGCTTGATTAAAAATACTCTAGGGATAACAGCGTAATAATTTTTGACAGTTCTTATAGACAAAATAGTTTGCGACCTCGATGTTGGATTAGGATACTTATTTAATGAAGAAGTTAAATAAAGAAGTTTGTTCAACTTTTAATTTCCTACATGATCTGAGTTTAGACCGATGTGAATCAGGTTAGTTTCTATCTTAATATTAAATTAATTATAAATTAGTACGAAAGGAATTTTTATATATAAATTTTATATTAAGATTTAACAGTTTTTGCATCAATTTTTGGAATTATTAAAGTGGCAGAAGAAAATGTAAGGAATTTAAGCTTCCTTTATGACTTAAAATCCTTTAATAATTTTAAATTTATTTATTTACTTTTTTTTATTGATAACAAGATTAATAAATATTGCATTCTTTACGTTACTAGAACGAAAAATTATAGGATATTGTCAATTTCGTAAGGGCCCCAATAAAACAATAACTTTAGGATTATTTCAGCCTTTTAGAGATGCTATTAAATTGTTTTCAAAAGAAATAAATTTTATATATTATTTAAACTTAATTTTATATTTAATTTCTCCTATTTTAAGAATTTTCTTAATAATATTACTTTGAATAATTTTTTATTTTAAAAGAAATTTATTAAATTTTAATCTTACTTTAGTATTTTTTTTATGTATTTCTAGAATAAGAAGTTATTCAATTTTACTGGGAGGATGATCATCCAATTCAAAGTATTCATTAATTGGTGCTTTTCGAGGATTTGCCCAAATTATTTCATACGAGGTAAGGATAGCAATAATTTTAATTGGTTTATCTTTAATTTCTGAAAGCTTTTCTTTTAAAAATTTTTTTTTAGTTCAGGAAAATTATAGAATTTTTTGGGGGATTTCAATAATTTTATTAATTTGATTTATCATTTTACTTGCCGAAACTAATCGAACACCTTTTGATTTATCCGAGGGGGAATCAGAATTAGTTTCGGGATTTAATATTGAATACGGATCATGGCTATTTGCAATAATTTTTATATCTGAATATGGAATAATTATTTTAGTTAGTATTTTAACAAATTATATTTATATAGGTTTGTCATATTTTAATAATTTAATTGTTTTATTAATTATAATAATATTTATTATAATTCGAAGAACTTACCCCCGCATTCGGTATGATATATTAATAATAATGGCATGAAAAAATATTCTTCCTCTAACAATTTTTTTTTTTTTTTTAATAATATTTATAGTTATAATATTTTTCTGCAGTTTTTGCATCAATTTTTGGAATTTAAATCAAAAAAGAATTCTAACAACGAAAATGTTAAGTGTTTTTTACACTATTTAAAAAAGAATTAAAATGAATAATCATTACTGTTAGGTTAGAAGCCTAGAAATTTAATTCTTAATAGGAATAATCAGTATTTTCATTAACAATGAAAGGCCTCTCTTTGGCTTCTATTAAAAAAATAGAAATTTTCTAAGTTCAGGCCGAAACTGAATGCAAATATTATCGCTTTATTTTAAATAGAAAAGGAATAGATATTCAATTTCTAATTGCAAATTAGGTTTTATAAAATTTAAATACTTTTCTTTATTTTATTCAATTAATTATACCACTTTTCCATTCATAAAATAATCCTAATAAAATAATTAAATTGATAAATACAAAAGATAAAATTATAAATAAATTTTTATTATTTAATAAAATAGGATAAGGTAAAATAACAATAATTTCTACATCAAAAACTAAAAACACAATAGCAATAAAAAAAAATTTTAATGAAAAGGGAACTCGAGATAAACAAAGAGGGTCAAAACCACATTCAAATGGTGACATTTTTTCTTTTGTCTTAAAAATTTTAAAAGACAAAAGAAAAAATGTCATATAAATAACTATAATAATAAAAATAATAATATAAACTAAATAAATGTTAATTGTTAAATTTTATTTCAAAACCTATTAATTGGAAATTAATTGTACTTATTATACTAATTAAACAAAAAATTCATCAGTATATAAATGTAAATAAAAATAATCAAACAACATCAACAAAATGTCAATACCAAGCTGATGCCTCAAATCCAAAATGATGGTTTTGCAGCATTAATCTTTTTTTAAGTCGGAGAAAGGATGTAATTAGGAAGATTGTTCCAATAATTACATGAATTCCATGAAATCCAGTAGTTAAAAAAAATGTTGACCCGAAAATCCCATCAGTGATAGAAAATTGAGCTTGATAGTATTCAAAAAGTTGGAAAAAAGTAAATGAAATTCCTAATATAATTGTGATGGCTAAGGAAAGTAAAGAATTTTTATAATTTCCTTTTATAATTAAATGATGTGATCAAGTAATCGAAATCCCGGAAGAAATTAAAATAGTTGAATTTAGTAAAGGTACTTCAAACGGATTAAAGGGGGAAATTCTTTTAGGAGGTCAATTTCTTCCGATTTCAATGGAAGGAGCTAATATTCTATGGAAAAAAGCTCAAAAAAAAGAAAGGAAAAAAAAAACTTCAGAAAGAATAAAAAGTAATATACCTAATTTTAATCCTCGAATTACAAAAATTGTATGATTTCCTTGAAGAGAAGCTTCCCGTGAAATATCTCGTCATCATTGAAAAGATGAAAGAAATAAAATAAGAAATGAGATTAAAATTAAAGTTTTGTCATTAAAATTAAAATAAATTACAAATCCTAGAGTTAACGAAAGTGCTGAAATTGAGCTTGTTAAAGGTCAAGGTCTTTTTGTTACTATATGAAAAGTATGAAATATCATAAGTTTATAAATTATACTTCATTTATGTAAAGAGAAATTAAAGTTAAAAATACAAATCTTTGAATAAATGCAACAGCAGTTTCTAGAATTACCAACATTAATATAATAATAAATATAATAATAAAATAGGTTACATTGAGTATAATTGATGATAATAAGTGAATTAATAAATGACCTCTAATTATATTAGCTGTTAGACGAACAGCTAGTGTAATAGGTCGGATTAAATTTCTTACGGTTTCAATAATAACTATGAAAAAGCTTAGACTTAAAGGAGATCCAGCAGGGACCAAATGAATTATAATCTTTTTAATTTTATTAAAAATTATAAAGATTATAAGAGAAATTCAGAAGGGAAATGAAAAGAATATTGAAAACACTAAATGGCTTGAAGGAGTAAAAATAAAAGGAAATAACCCTAAAAAATTTCTAAATAGAATTAATACAAAAATTGTAGTTAATAACATCAAATTTTTTAATTTAAAGTTTCTAATATTATTTCTAATTTCATGAAAAATTTTTGTGAAAAGAATTTTTCATGAAATTAGAAATAATGAAGGAGAAATTCAGAAGGGAAATGGGAGTAAGAATATTCTTATTCTTAAAATTAATCAATTAAGTCTTAAATTTAATGAAGTTGAAGGGTCAAAAATTGAAAATAAATTATTTATCATTTATAATTAAAGAGTAGAGTTTTAAATAAAATTTTATTATTAAGAGTTTTATTTTTTAATTTAAAGAAAAAAGTAGAAAGAAAAAGTGTAAAAATCAAAAGGCAGATAAAGATTGAAATTATAATTCAATTTATAGGAAAAATTTGAGGGATAGAAAATTACTTTTATGTAAATAAAGAATGACATTCTTTTGTTATTTTTTTAACTAAATTTTCCATTGAAAGTTATTTTAACTATGATTTGGTTTAAGAGACCATTGCTTATTATTTCAGCCATTCAATGTATGTTATAATAAAGCTAATGAAATTTTTTAAGCTTACAATTTCTAAAGAAATAGGTATAAAACTATGATTTCTTCCGCAAATTTCTGAACATTGTCCAAAAAATAGGCCAGGCCGTAGACTAGTTGAGAATGTTTGATTAAGGCGACCTGGGATTGCATCTATTTTTAAGCCTAAAGATGGAATCGTCCAGGAGTGGATTACATCAGCTGATGTAATCAAAAATTTGATTATTGTGTTTACGGGAATTAGTAAATTATTATCTGTCTCTAGAAGACGAAATGAGTTAATATTTATTTCAGATTCGGGGATTATAAATGAATCAAATTCCTTATTGAAATCTGAATATTCGTAAGATCAGTATCATTGGTGGCCGATTACTTTAATAGATGTTTGTGGATGAAAAATTTCATCCGTTAAGTAAAGTAAGTGCAACGAAGGAATAGCAATAAAAATTAAGGTAATTGCTGGAATTAATGTTCAAATAATTTCAATTTCTTGTCCTTCTATTAAAATCCGATTTGAGTGTGAATTTAAGATGATATTAATAATTATGTATATTCTTACAATAGTAATAGAAATAATAATTATTATTGAATAATCATGGAAATAGGCTATTTGTTCTATAATAGGTGAATTTATATCAGAAAATAATATTTGAGACCAAGTTATCATAGGTTTTATTTAATAATAATATTTCTTTGATTAAATGTATGCTCTGATGGGGGAAAGTTTATTATTCATTCAATTGAAGAATTTGAGGCAAATGATGAAATAATTATTTTTTTCCTTTTTAAGGCTTCTCAAATAATAGCAATTATTAAAATTACTCCAATTAACGAAATTATGGAGCCCATAGACGAGAAGAAATTTCATTTTGAAAAAAAATCAGGGTAATCTGAATATCGGCGAGGTATACCTCTTAATCCTAGAAAATGTTGAGGAAAAAATGTTATATTTACTCCAATAAATGTGATAATGAATTGTCTTTTTGTATAAATTGAATCGAAATTGCAGCCAAATATTAGAGGAAATCAATGAATAATTGCCCCTATAATTGCAAACACTGCTCCTATTGAAAGAACGTAATGAAAATGAGCAACTACATAATATGTATCGTGGAGAATAATATCAATTGAAGAATTAGCAAGTATAATACCTGTCAACCCCCCAATAGTAAATAAAAAAATAAATCCTAATCTTCATAGAAGAGGGGTATTTATATTAAGATTAGATCCATGGAGAGTAGCTAATCAGCTAAAAATTTTAATTCCTGTTGGAACGGCAATAATTATTGTAGCTGATGTAAAGTATGCTCGTGTGTCAATATCTATACCTACTGTGAATATATGGTGAGCTCATACAATAAAACCTAGTAAACCAATAGCTAGTATAGCATAAATTATTCCTAAATTTCCAAAAGGCTCCTTTTTTCCTGTATGGAAACAAATAATATGGGAAATTATACCAAATCCAGGGAGAATTAAAATATACACTTCAGGATGCCCAAAAAATCAAAATAAGTGTTGATATAAAATTGGATCACCTCCCCCTGATGGGTCAAAGAATGAGGTATTAAAGTTTCGGTCTGTAAGAAGTATAGTGATAGCTCCTGCTAAAACAGGTAAAGAAAGCAGGAGAAGAATTGTAGTAGTTAGAACAGATCAAACAAAAAGAGGAACTCGTTCTATGGTTATGCCAATAGACCGTATATTAATAATAGTTGTAATAAAGTTAATCGAGCCTAAAATTGAGGAAGCTCCTGCCAAATGAAGGGAAAAAATAGCTAAGTCCACTGAAGGACCATAATGAGAAAGATTTGAGGACAAGGGGGGATAAACAGTTCATCCAGTCCCAGCCCCGGATTCTACTAATGAGGAATTAATTAGTAAGCATAATGAAGGCGGTAATAATCAAAATCTTATATTGTTTATCCGAGGGAATGCTATATCAGGGGCACCGATTATAATGGGCACTAGTCAATTTCCAAACCCTCCAATTATAATTGGTATAACTATAAAAAAAATTATAATAAAGGCGTGAGCGGTCACAATTACGTTATAAATTTGGTCATTTCCAATTAATGAACCAGGTTGGCTGAGTTCAAGACGGATTAAAATTCTTATGGATAAACCTATAATCCCTGCCCATCTTCCGAAAATTAAATATATTGTTCCAATGTCTTTATGATTTGTAGAGTATAATCATCGCGGTAAAATGACTGAACTTAGGTGATAAATTGTAAATTTATTTATGGAAATTTCCTTTTGCTAAGATTTATATATTTAATATTTTATACTTTGAAGGTATAGAGTTTTTTTAACTTAAAATCTTTATAGTAAAAAATTTAGTGAAAAAATTGTCATAAGAATATTTATATTAAAAAATGTATTTTTTATAGAGAATCTATTTTTGGTAAATGTTTTTAAAAATAATATATTGGTGTATAAATTAGGGCTTATTATCCGCAGATAAACAAAAATATTAATGATTGATGAAATAATCAAAATTATAATGAGAATAGAATTATTGTTTATAATAATTAAAATTGAAATTATTTTAATAACAAATCCTATGAAAGGAGGCATTCCTCCTAATGAAAGTATTATTATTAAAATTTTAATTTTTTCATTAATAGAATTTTTGTTTAAGAAAATTAAAGCAACTGAGGAGTATTTTTCTTTTTTTATTAATTTTGTTATTTTGTAAATAATTAATGAATAAATAAAAATATAAGTAATTCAAAAATTTCTTTTTATTAAAATAATAGATATTATCCACCCTTGATGAGAAATTGAGGAAAAAATTAGAATTTTTTTAAAAATTTTTAAATTAATTACAAATATTGATGCAAAAATTGATGAAATTATAGCAAAAAAAGAAATAATTTTTAAGGAAATTAAAGATAAAATAAATAGAGGGATAATTTTTTGAAATGTTAGAATTAGAAATAATGTATTATAATTAAATATTTCTCTTAAATTTGTTAATCAAAAATGAAAAGGAATTGCTGCTAATTTAATTAAAATTGAAATATTTATAAAATATTTAAATATTAAAATGTTGAATATATAAAAATAGACTCTTCTAGCTAAAAATACTGATGAGGAAAAAGATTGAACAATAAAATAGGTAATTATACAATTTGAATTATTTTTTTTTTTTGTGTTTATAAGGGGGATAAATACTAAAAGATTTAGTTCTATTATCAGCCAGTATATAAATCATGATCTTGATGAAATAGTAATAATAATTGTTATAAAAATAAGTCACTTATTAAAAATTTTAATGGAAATCAATAAAGGAATAACTCATTTTTGGGGTATGAACCCAATAGCTTTTTTAGCTTACTTTATT